ATGCACATTATTTTAATAATGTAAATAGATGCAAATTGGGTCCCCACAAAATACTTCTAGAGGTTTTCCTGTTTCCGGGGGGTTTTCAGGAATGATAGCTATCTTAGGAGTTTAGGGGGGTAGGGGGGTTTTACGCAAAAAACCCCGTAATAAATCCCAGAGGGGGGTCTCACAGGGAAATAAGGAGAAATTATCACTACTTATGCACATGATATCCTTATATGTGATTCTTCTAATAAAATCTTTTCACCACTCATACTATGTCCAAGGCGGCAAGATGAATGTTCAACCTTGTTTGTTATTCCCGTGTGCACTGTGAAATGCCAGCTGAAAGGAAAAAAAAAAAAGAGAACCCCATGCGCTGTAGAAAGAATGCCCGGCTTGGTGGGTAACGAGGAGTATGTATTCCACCATTAACTTATGCAAGCGTCGATGAAAGTGTGAGGAATAATATCAATAAATGGCCCTGAAGTAGGAACCAAATGCCAGGAATAATTCACTGTGTGAAACCCCCACAATAGTTGTCCCTCACCTTCAATAACCGTTGACATTAAGAAATCAACTGATGGTAGGCTCTTACTACATTAAGATTTTGAGGTATGGCGAGATGTTGGGTAAAGGTATAACTTAACTTATGAGTGATTGTGTTCGGTCTTAAATTTCGCCTGTCCAAGATTTATTAAATTATATAATATATTCCTATATGCTTTATGTAACCCTTAGTTATATGGTGATATATGAATGTGGTAATCCTAGATATGTTGATTAAACATATATGTCCTTGAATGCCCCTTATATGGTTAATATAAATGTATGGTGTAAATACATATGGGTATTTTGCACATTTGCATACTTGCAAATACTTGCAAATACTTGCAAATACTTGCAAATACTTGCAAATACTTGCAAATACTTGCAAATACTTGCAAATACTTGCAAATACTTGCAAAGAATAGTTTAGTTTAGAATCCTAGCTTTGGGAGTTAGGGGTGGGAGTTAAAATCTCCTTTCTTTGAGCAGTGGGGAGGATTTTAACCTCCGGCGTCCGGTTTACAAGACCGGCGCTCTGGCGCTGAGCTACTACTGCAGGCTCATCCGAGGGCTTTATTTTCGGCTCATCCGGCTAATGGGGCGAGAACGAGGAACAGGAAGAAGTAGAGGAAAGATGCGATTTGTCCAATGATAATAAAGGGATGTTCCACGGGCATTCCTCCGATTCAGGTTAGAATGGCAACGTCTGCGATAAGGGTTCAGAAGAGGAATTGGGAGAGGGGGCGAAATGTGATGCCTCGTTGTTTGGATGTGTGGAGAATAGGGACGACCATCAGTACTAAGATGGAGGCTAGGAGGGCTAAGACGCCGCCTAGTTTATTAGGAATAGAGCGCAAGATTGCATACGCAAATAAGAAGTACCACTCTGGCTTGATGTGCGGGGGCGTAACTAAGGGGTTTGCGGGGGTGAAGTTGTCTGGGTCTCCTAGTAGGTTGGGGGCAAATAGGGCGAGGGATGTTAAGGCGATGAGTAGAACAGCGAAGCCCAGGAGATCTTTATAGGAAAAGTAGGGGTGGAAGGAGATTTTGTCAGCGTCGGAGTTTAGCCCGAGGGGGTTGTTTGAGCCCGTTTGGTGAAGAAACAGAAGGTGAACAAGGGTAGCGCCTGCAATAACAAAGGGAAAGAGAAAATGGAAGGCGAAGAACCGGGTGAGGGTGGCGTTGTCTACGGAAAAGCCCCCTCAAATTCATTGAACGAGGGTGTTGCCGACGTAAGGAACTGCGGACAAAAGGTTTGTAATAACGGTTGCACCTCAGAAGGACATTTGTCCTCAGGGGAGTACGTACCCCACAAAGGCGGTTATTATTACTAGTAGAAGGAGAACTACCCCAATATTTCAGGTTTCTTTATAAAGGTAGGAACCATAGTATAGGCCCCGCCCAATGTGCATATAAATACAGATGAAGAAAAAGGATGCGCCGTTGGCGTGAAGATTACGAATAAGTCAGCCGTAATTTACGTCCCGGCAGATGTGAGCCACGGATGAGAAGGCGGTGGCGATATCTGCGGTGTAGTGTATAGCAAGAAATAGGCCTGTGAGGATTTGGGTGATTAAGCAAAGTCCTAGTAAGGAGCCAAAGTTTCATCACACTGAAATGTTCGAGGGAGCAGGGAGGTCGACGAGTGCGTCGTTTGCAATTTTAAGTAAGGGGTGGGTTTTTCGTAGGCTTGCCATTAGAGGTTTTTGTAGTTGAATAACAACGGTGGTTTTTCAAGCCATTAGTCCTGGTTAGAGTCCTGGCAGAAATTATGACCTATATTATGTCTTTGTTTTTATTAGGGTTAGTGTTGGGGTTGGTTGCAGTAGCTTCCAACCCTTCCCCTTATTTTGCCGCCTTAGGTTTAGTGGTAGTGGCTGGCATGGGGTGTGGAGTTTTAATTAATTACGGGGGTCCTTTTCTTTCATTAGTCTTATTTTTAATTTATCTAGGGGGGATGTTGGTTGTGTTTGCGTATTCAGCGGCGCTTGCTGCTGAACCGTACCCTGAAAGCTGAGGGAGTCGCCCGGTTGCGGGCTATATGGCTATTTATGTGGTGGGGGTGACATTAATTTCTACTAAATTTTGAGGCGGATGACACGAGTTCTCTTGGGTTCCGGGAGACGAGCTCGACGAGCTTTCTGTTTTTCGGGGGGACATTGGAGGGGTGGCTTTGATGTATTCGGCGGGGGGAGGGATACTGGTTATTAGCGCGTGGGTTTTGTTATTAACGCTTTTTGTTGTGCTAGAATTAACACGGGGGCTAAGTCGGGGGACTTTACGGGCTGTTTAGTTAATAAATAAGAGGGTGGCCAGAGCCAGGGTTAGTAGGAAGAGGGCGAGGTAAGTTTTGATCATGCCGCGCTGCGTGTTGCTTGTGGTTGTGATGAGGGGGAGGCTTAGGGAGGCCACGGCTTTGGGTCCAGATTTCTCTAGTCATGTTTGGTCTACCATTTGGCTCGCGACTGTCTGCCCTAAAATTAGGTTAAGTTTAGGGGTAAATCGATGAATAATTGTAGGGAAGAATCCTAGCATGTTAGAAAAATGGTGAGGGGCGAGGTGAGGGGTGGGTTTGAATTGTTTGCTTGTGAGGGATGCTAGTTCTAAGGCGATTAGGAGGCCTCCAATCGTGACGATTAGTGCGGCGAGTTTAAGTAGGGGAGGTATAGTCATGATAGGTGTTTTTATTGGAATAAAGTTTGAGGTAATTAGAAGACCAGCGAAGATGCTGCCTCAGGCTAGCCGTTTAATTGGGTTAATAACTGCTGGGTTGTTTTCATTGATCGGGGAAAGGGGGTTGAAACGGGGGTGTCCCATGGAAACAAAATATACAACCCGGAGGCTGTAGATAGCTGTGAAAGAGGTGGCTAGAAGAGTTAAGACGAGGGCTCAGGCGTTTAGGTGGGATGTGTTTAGTGCTTCAATGATTGCGTCTTTTGAGAAGAAGCCCGCCAAAAAGGGTGTGCCTGTAAGGGCTAAACTACCAACAGTCAGACATGAGGATGTGAAAGGGGTGAGATGGTGCATGCCTCCTATCTTGCGGATGTCTTGCTCATCGTTAAGGCTATGAATAATCGAGCCTGAGCAGAGAAAAAGCATTGCTTTGAAGAAAGCATGGGTGCAAATGTGAAGGAAGGCTAGTTGAGGCTGATTCAGCCCTAGTGTCACCATTATAAGTCCTAGTTGGCTTGATGTTGAGAATGCAACAATTTTTTTGATGTCATTTTGGGTTAAGGCACATGTAGCTGTAAATAAAGTTGTGAGTGCGCCTAGGCATAGGCAGACTGTTAAGGCAGTTGAGTTTTCTGCCAGCAACGGGCTCATTCGAATCAACAAAAAAATTCCTGCAACGACTATTGTGCTGGAATGTAGTAGGGCAGATACCGGCGTAGGACCTTCCATGGCTGAGGGTAGCCAGGGATGAAGTCCAAATTGGGCAGACTTGCCCGTTGCTGCCACAATCAGTCCTAGAAGGGGGAAAGTGAGATCGAAGTCTTTAGCGGCCGTGAATAGCTGTTGTATTTCTCAGGAGTTAAGGTTTGTGGCTATTCATGCTATGGCAAAAACTAGGCCGATGTCCCCCACTCGGTTATATACAACTGCTTGAAGGGCTGCAGTGTTTGCATCTGCCCGTCCGTATCATCACCCGATGAGAAGGAAGGACATGATGCCGACTCCTTCCCACCCGATAAAGAGTTGAAAGAGGTTATTTGCTGTAACTAGAATAATTATAGCAATCAGGAAAATTAGAAGATACTTAAAAAATCGGTTTATGAAGGGATCGGCGTGCATATACCACGAGGCAAACTCCAGAATGGACCATGTAACATATAGAGCGATAGGGGTGAAGATGAGTGAGTAATGATCAAATTTAAGGCTGATATTAATGTCGAAGACCAGGGTATTTATCCAGCTTCAGGACGTAATGATCGTTTCTGCACCTTCGTTAAGGAAAAGAGATAGAGGGAGAAGGCTAACTAGGAAGGCTAGCTTAACTGCAGTTTTAACGTGGGAAAGAGCCCAATCCTGCTCTTTGGGGCTTGGGCTGAGTGTTGTGAAGACGGGGTATGCTAGTAGCACAAAGATAATAATTAAGCTTGAGGTTATTATAAGGGAGGTGGGGTGCATAGCTGCTACTTGGATTTGCACCAAGAGTTTTTGGTTCCTAAGACCAACGGATGAGCTGTTATCCTTTAGAAGCGATGGCGAGTGAGCCCTGGGGTTCAACCAAGGTCGCGGAGATTAGCAGTCTTCGTTGCTGGCGAGCCTCTCTCGGTGGATAAGGGGGCTTTAACCTCTGTCTTTAGAATCACAATCTAATGTTTTCGTTAAACTATATCTACAGTAAGCCCACCCTCAGATTAACTCGGGCTTGAGTATTAGGAGAATTAGGGGGAGGAGGTGGAGAGCCATAAGCAAGTGTTCTCGAGAGTGGGAGGGGTCTAAGGCAATAAGGTGGGGTGGAATGGGGCCTCGTTGGGTCATAAGAAACATGTAGAGGGAGTAACTTGCGGTAATTAATATACCTGCCCCGGTTAATGCAAGGGTCCATCATGACCAGTTAAATAAAGAGGTGACAATCATTAGTTCTCCCATGAGATTAGGCAGGGGTGGTAAAGCCAGGTTGGCTAAGCTAGCAATAAATCATCAGGCTGTCATCAAGGGCAGCACTATTTGGAGGCCACGGGCAAGAAGTATTGTTCGACTGTGGGTGCGTTCGTAGTTTGTGTTTGCCAAGCAAAATAGGGCAGAAGATGTTAGTCCGTGGGCAATTATCAAAATAAGGGCTCCCGAGAAACCTCAGGGGGTTTGAATGAGGATCCCCCCTACTACTAGTCCTATATGACTAACTGAGGAGTAGGCGATGAGGGATTTAAGGTCCGTTTGACGTAGGCAAATTGAACCCGTCATAATCACCCCTCATAGTGCGAAGATGATGAAGGGGTAACTTAGTTCTTTGGTGAGGGGCTCAAGTATCACAACAATTCGTATTATTCCGTAGCCCCCTAGTTTTAAAAGGACGGCTGCAAGAATTATAGAGCCTGCGACGGGGGCTTCTACATGGGCTTTGGGCAGTCACAGGTGAACGCCGTATAAGGGTATTTTTACTAAGAAGGCTAGAAGGCATCCTGCCCATCATAGCTTGTCTGCGAGAGAGGTAAGTTGGAGGGGGTCTGAAAATTGAAGGGTGACTAACGAGAGGGTACCAATGTTGTTCTGCAGAAGGAGAAGCGCAACTAACAGTGGGAGCGATCCTGCCAGGGTATAAAATAAGAAATAGACCCCTGCATTTAGTCGCTCTGTCTGATTTCCTCAGCGGGTGATAATAATAAGTGTGGGGATAAGAGTAGCTTCAAATATAACATAAAACATGATTACTTCTGTGGCGCTGAAGGCGAGGATAAGGAAGAACTGAAGGGAGGTCAGGAGGGTAATATATATCCGCTGACGGTTTAGGGGTTCTGAAGCTGTATGATTTTGGCTCGCTAAGATTATAAGGGGTAAGAGTCAGCAGGTAAGAACAAGCAGGGGGGTGGATAGGGGGTCTGTGGCCATATACGAATTTAGACTTGACCAGCCGGTCTCTGATGCATTTTTTAGTCAAGTTAGACTTGCAAGGGCAATGATAAGGCTGTGGGCGAGGGTTGTGGGTCAAAGTCATTTAGCAGGGGTCGCTCAAGCAGTTGGGATAAGCATAAGTGTTGGAATAAGGATTTTTAGCATTGTAGGAGGTTGAGGCTTTGTAGCCGATCTGTCCCGTGAGTTCGAGCGGTGGCTACCAGGAGGGCGAGGCCTGCACTTGCTTCACAGGCTGAAAATGCAAGTAGGAGTATGGGGGCCCCCGAGAAGTTTGTTGAGTCTAACTGTAGGGTCCAGAGAGAGAGGGCAATAAATAAAGAAAGTATCATTCCCTCTAAGCATAAAAGGGCGGAGAGAAGGTGGGTGCGATGGAATGCCAGGCCGGTTAGCCCTAGGATGAAGGCTGATGAAAAAGCAAAGTGAACGGGGGTCATTAGGCAATTATGGACTTTAACCACAAGTTTTTGAGCCGAAATCAAATGTTTTTCTTAGACTAATTGCCTATTCGGCTCACTCTAGGCCGCCTTGAAGTCATTCGTAGATTAGGCCGAGGGTTAAGAGGGCTAAGACAGCGGAAGCCCATAGAAACGTTAGCAGGGGGGTTGTAAGTTGGTCCCCTCAGGGGAGGGGTAGAAGGAGGGCAATTTCTAGGTCAAAGAGAAGAAACAAGATAGCAACAAGAAAAAAGCGAAGGGAAAAGGGTAGACGGGCAGAGCCCAGGGGGTCAAATCCGCATTCGTAGGGGGATAGCTTTTCGTGGTCGGGTGTTATCTGAGGGAGTCAGAAGGAGACAAGGGCGAGGATGATGGGTAGAATAGTAGTAATAATAATAATAGTTGTAATTAAATTCATTATCTTTCCTTGGACTTTAACCAAGACCGGGTGATTGGAAGTCACTTATACTTGCTTGATACTAGAAAGACTAAGATCCTCATCAGTAGATGGAGATGTAGAGGAAGAGTCAGACAACGTCTACGAAATGTCAATATCAGGCGGCTGCTTCGAATCCAAAATGGTGTTCTGACGTGAAGTGGTATTGAATTTGGCGAAGCAGGCAGATGGCGAGGAATGTAGAGCCGATGATGACGTGAAGGCCGTGAAAGCCAGTGGCTACGAAGAATGTGGCGCCGTAGACACCGTCTGCGATGGTGAAGGGGGCTTCGTAATACTCCATGCCTTGCAGAAACGTGAAGTAAAATCCTAGAAGAATTGTTAGTGCAAGGGATTGGATGGCTTGTTTACGTTCGCCCTCTATAATGCTGTGGTGGGCCCAGGTGACGGTTACCCCGGAGGCAAGCAGGACGGCGGTATTTAGTAGGGGAACTTCAAAGGGGTCTAAAGGGGTAATCCCCGTCGGAGGTCAGCAACCCCCTAGTTCAGGAGTGGGGGCCAGGCTTGAGTGGTAGAATGCTCAAAAGAATCCGAGAAAAAAGAAAACTTCTGAGGTGATAAAAAGAATTATTCCATATCGGAGTCCTTTTTGTACGGGGGGTGTATGGTGACCTTGGAATGTGCCTTCCCGGATGATGTCTCGTCATCATTGGTACATTGTTAAGAGAAGGAGGGCTAAGCCAAGTCCTATGAGGGTTGTTGAGTGGAAGTGGAATCAGATTGCAAGGCCGGATGTCATCAGTAGGGCGGCTACTGCGCCTGTAAGTGGTCAGGGGCTGGGGTCAACTATATGGTATGCATGTGCTTGGTGGGCCATTAGACGTTTTCTTGTAGGTAGAGGGTTAATAGAAGAACAAATACGTAGGCTTGAATTATAGCCACGGCGACTTCTAGTAGGGTGAGAAGAACAAGAACTGTTGAAGTTAGGATTGCTACTGCGGGCATTAGAGGTAGAAGGACAAATGCAGCTGTGGCAATGAGTTGAATTAAAAGGTGGCCGGCGGTGAGGTTTGCTGTGAGCCGGACTCCTAGGGCAAGAGGACGAATAAACAGGCTAATTGTTTCGATGACGATAAGGATGGGGATAAGGGGTCCGGGGGTGCCTTCTGGAAGAAGATGTCCAAGAGCGTGGGTTGGTTGATTTCGCATGCCAATAATTACTGTTGCTAGTCAAAGGGGTACTGCGAGTCCTAAATTAAGGGAGAGCTGCGTGGTAGGGGTAAAGGTGTAAGGCAGAAGGCCCAGCATATTAAGGGTAATTAAGAAAATTATTAACGAGGCTAAGAGGGCAGCTCATTTGTGTCCCCCTGTATTTAAGGGAAGAAGAAGCTGTTGCGTAAAACGATTAATAAATCAACCTTGAAGGGAGAGAAGTCGGTTGTTTAATCATCGAGCGGAGGGGGCAGGGTAAAGAATTCAGGGGAGGGAGAGGGCTAGGGCCATAAGAGGGACACCTATAAATGTGGGACTCATAAATTGATCAAAGAAGCTTAGTGTCATGGTCAGGTTCAGGGCTCTGTTTTGGGTTTTTCGGTACTTTGAGAGGTGGGTTCATTGGGGTAGGTGTGGGCTAGAATTTTTGTAGGAACAATAATTAGAAAAATTAGTCAAGTAAAAACTAGAATAGCGAATCAGGGCGCGGGGTTGAGTTGGGGCATGTCGCTAGGGGTGGTTGGGAGCCACCAGTCTTTAGCTTAAAAGGCTAACGCTAGACCCGGTTTAGCTTCTTAGCGAGGCGTCTTCAAGTATTAGTGAGGATCAATTTTCAAAGTGTTCTAAAGGAACTGCCTCCACTACGATAGGTATAAAGCTGTGGTTTGCACCACAAATTTCCGAGCATTGTCCATAGAAGACTCCTGGGCGGGATGCAATAAAGGCTGTTTGATTTAGGCGACCTGGGACTGCGTCTATTTTTACTCCTAAAGCTGGGACTGCTCATGAGTGTAGGACGTCCTCAGCGGATACAAGTACTCGGATGGGGGATTCAACTGGAATTACTATTCGATGGTCGGCTTCTAAGAGACGAAATTGTCCAGGGGTGAGGTCTTGCGTGGGGATTATGTACGAGTCAAATCCGAGATCTTCATAGTCTGTATATTCATAGCTTCAGTATCATTGGTGTCCTATTGCTTTAATTGTTAAGTGCGGATCATTAATTTCGTCTATAAGGTAGAGGATGCGGAGGGAGGGGAGGGCAATTAAAATAAGAATGATGGCAGGTAGAACCGTTCAAATAATCTCGATTTCTTGTGAATCTAAAATATATTTGTTAGTTAATTTGGTGGAAACTATAGCCACAATAATGTAAAGTACTAGGGTGCTAATAAGGAACACAATTATAAGGGCGTGGTCGTGAAAATGAAGAAGTTCTTCTATAACAGGTGAAGCTGCATCTTGAAAACCTAGCTGTGAGGGATGGGCCATTTATTAGTCAAGATACGCGGGGGTCTAACCCACAATTCTGCCTTGACAAGGCAGTGTAATTGCTGTTTTACTAGTATCTTATGAAGAAAGTGACAGAGCGGTTATGTGGCTGGCTTGAAACCAGCCCATGGGGGTTCGACTCCTCCCTTTCTCGTTAGTTTGGCTGAACTTGAACAAATGCGGGTTCTTCAAATGTGTGGTAGGGTGGAGGGCAGCCGTGTAGTCACTCGACGTTAGTTGAGGTTAGTTCTACTGCGAGTACTTCACGTTTGGCGGCAAAGGCTTCTCAAATGATAAATAAAAACATAATAACTGCTACTAAAGAAATAAGGGACCCAATGGATGAGACTGTATTTCACAGAGTATAGGCGTCTGGGTAGTCCGAATACCGTCGAGGTATTCCGGCCAGCCCTAGGAAATGTTGAGGAAAGAATGTTAGGTTTACCCCTGTGAACATAATACCAAAGTGGATTTTAGTTCAGGTGCTGTGGAGGGTATAACCTGAGAATAGCGGGAATCAGTGAACGAAGGCGGCGACGATGGCGAAGACAGCACCCATAGATAGGACGTAGTGGAAGTGGGCTACTACATAATAGGTGTCGTGTAGGACGATGTCTAGTGAGGAGTTGGCTAGGACGATCCCCGTGAGTCCCCCTACTGTAAAGAGGAAAATAAAGCCTAGGGCCCATAGAAGTGGGGTTTCTCACTTAATAGAGCCTCCGTGAAGAGTTGCGAGTCAGCTAAATACTTTTACACCGGTGGGGATGGCAATAATTATAGTTGCGGATGTAAAGTAGGCTCGGGTGTCCACGTCTATTCCGACTGTAAACATGTGATGGGCTCATACAATAAAGCCTAATAGGCCAATGGCCATTATAGCTCAGACTATGCCCATGTAGCCAAAAGGTTCTTTTTTGCCGGCGTAGTAGGCGACAATGTGAGAAATTATTCCAAAGCCGGGTAGAATAAGAATGTAGACCTCGGGGTGGCCAAAGAACCAGAATAAGTGTTGGTAAAGAATGGGATCACCCCCTCCTGCCGGATCAAAGAAAGTGGTGTTTAAGTTGCGGTCCGTGAGCAGCATAGTGATGCCTGCGGCGAGCACGGGAAGGGAAAGAAGAAGGAGCACAGCAGTAATTAGAACAGCTCAAACGAATAGGGGGGTTTGGTACTGAGAGATGGCAGGGGGTTTTATATTAATAATAGTTGTGATAAAATTAATGGCCCCTAGAATTGAAGAAATTCCTGCCAGATGCAGGGAAAAGATGGTTAAGTCAACGGATGCTCCGGCGTGTGCTAAGTTCCCAGCCAGAGGTGGGTATACGGTTCATCCGGTTCCAGCTCCAGCCTCTACTCCGGAGGAGGCAAGAAGTAGAAGGAAGGAGGGGGGTAGGAGTCAGAAGCTCATGTTATTTATTCGAGGGAATGCCATGTCGGGGGCGCCGATCATCAGAGGCACGAGTCAGTTTCCAAAGCCCCCAATCATAATTGGTATCACTATAAAGAAAATTATTACAAAGGCGTGTGCTGTAACAATGACGTTGTAAATTTGGTCGTCTCCGAGGAGTGCGCCGGGTTGGCTTAGCTCTGCTCGGATGAGTAAGCTTAGGGCGGTGCCCACTATTCCGGCTCAAGCACCAAATACTAGATAGAGGGTGCCGATGTCTTTGTGATTAGTCGAGAAGAATCAACGTGTGGTGGCCACAGGTAGGATGGCTGAGTGTTCAAGCGGTGGATTGTAGCCCCATTGACAGAGGTTTAAGTCCTCTTCTTACCAAGCCCCGAGGTGTTTGACATATTAGATTGCAAATCTTAAGGAGCAGACTAGCGTCTGCCGGGGCTTTCCCCCGCCTTTTGTCCCCGGACAGGCGGGGGAAAGGGTAGATGGATGCTCGCTGGCTTGAGCGCTTAGCTGTTAACTAAGAATTTGTAGGATCGAGGCCTACCTATCTAGAAAGGCTTTAGCTTAATTAAAGTGTCTGTTTTGCATGCAGGAGATGTGGGGTAATATCCCGCAAGTCTTATCAGGGACTGAGAGATTTTCACTCTCGCTTAGGGCTTTGAAGGCCCTTGGTCTTGTGTTAGCCTAAGTCTCTTAAAGGGTGAGAAGTGCGACGACTGCAGGGGTTAGTGGCAGTAGCAGTAGGGTGGTGGCTGTCGTTGTCGCTAGTGGAAGCGTAAATTGTGAGTGTTGCAGTCGTCAGGGGGTAGTGCCTGTTAAGGTGTTGGGGGATATAGTTAGGGTTATCGCATAGGAGATTCGCAGGTAGAAGTAAAGGCTAAGGAGGGCTGTTATTGCGGCTAGGGTTGCGGTTGGGGCCAGGTCCTGCTTGGCAAGTTCTTGAAGAATAAGTCACTTAGGTATAAAGCCCGTTAATGGGGGAAGGCCCCCTAGTGACAGAAGTACTAAGGGGGCGAGGGCTGTTAAAGTGGGTGCTTTGGCTCATGATGTAGCGAGTATATTAATGTTAGTCGATTTACTCAGCTTGAATACAAGGAAGGTGGAGATTGTTATTACAAAATATGTTAGGAGGGTGAGAAGCGTCAGGGAGGGGGAAAATTGAAGCACAAGGATCATTCAGCCAAGGTGGGCGATGGACGAGTAAGCAAGGATCTTACGAAGCTGGGTTTGATTTAGTCCCCCCCATCCTCCAACAAGGGTGGAGGCTAGGCCAAAAGCAATTAGAATTGTTGAGTTGGCGGGTTGAATCTGGAGCAGGAGGGCAAATGGGGCAAGTTTTTGTCAGGTGGAGAGGATGAGCCCGGTTGTAAGATCTAGTCCCTGAAGAACCTCAGGCAGTCATGAGTGGACAGGTGCAAGACCAATTTTTAGTGCTAAAGCAAGAGTAATTAGGGTAATAGGGAGGGGGTGGGATATTTGTTGAATGTCTCATTGTCCTGTTAATCAGGCGTTGGTAGTGCTGGCAAAGAGAAGTATAGCGGCTGCAGTTGCTTGAGTAAGAAAATATTTAGTTGTTGCTTCTACTGCTCGGGGGTGATGATGCTGGGCTATAAGGGGGATGATGGCCAGAGTATTCATTTCAAGGCCTATTCAGGCGAGAAGCCAGTGGGAGCTCGCGAATGTAATTGTGGTGCCTAGGCCTAAACCAAAAAGTAGGGCGGCTAAGATGTACGGGTTCATTAGTAAAGGAAGGAGTTTAACCAACATGTTTGGGGTATGGGCCCAAAAGCTTAATTAGCTGACTTTACTAGGAAGTGGTGTAGTGGAAGCACTAAGAGTTTTGATCTCTTCAGGTAGGGTTCGAGTCCCTTCTTTCTAAGGAGTTGGAGGGACTTTAACCCTCATGGTTCACTCTATCAAAGTGGCCCTTTACTTCAGGCACAACTCCGGGCTTACAGCTGCGGAGGTAGCCCAGCGAGTGCAATTGGGAGGGCGAGATGTCAAATAACTAAAGCCAGGGTTAGTGGGAGGAAGTTCTTTCAGATTAAGTGCATAAGTTGGTCATATCGGAATCGGGGGTACGACGCCCGGACTCAGAGAAACACTACAGAAAGGAGGGCGGCCTTAGTTATTAGGTTAAGAGCGGTGAGTTCGGGCAAGGTGGGAATATGAGAGGCCCCCAAAAAGAGCGTGGCGGAGAGGGTGTTTATTAGCAGAATATTCGCGTACTCCGCCAGGAAAAATAAAGCAAATGGGCCCCCGGCGTACTCGACGTTAAATCCCGAGACTAGTTCTGACTCTCCCTCTGTGAGGTCAAAGGGGGCACGATTGGTCTCTGCGAGGGTAGAAATATATCACATTGCGGCAAGGGGCCAGGCAGGTGCAATTAGTCAGATGCTTTCTTGGGCTACGTTGAAGGTCTGTAGAGTAAAGCCCCCTGTAAAGATGATAATGTTTAAGAGGATCAGTCCCAGACTAACCTCATAGGAAATTGTCTGGGCAACAGCCCGAAGGGCGCCGATGAGGGCATATTTTGAATTGGAGGCTCATCCTGAGCCTAAAATTGAATAGACGGCTAGGCTAGACAGGGCCAGGAGAAATAGAATTCCGAGGTTAAGGTCTACGACAGGGTAAGGCATAGGTATCGGGGCTCATAAGGTTAAAGCAAGTGTTAAGGCGAGGATAGGGGTCAGAAGGAAGAGGACGGGAGAGGCGGTGGAGGGGCGTACTGGCTCTTTAATAAAGAGTTTTACGCCGTCAGCGATGGGTTGTAGGAGACCGTAGGGCCCCACAATATTAGGGCCTTTTCGTAGTTGCATATAGCCAAGGACTTTCCGTTCAAGGAGAGTTAGGAAAGCAACCGCTAAGAGGACCGGTACGATGAAGGCGAGGGGGTTAATAATGTGGGTAATAAGTACTGAAATCATAGTTAAGGAGAGGACTTGAACCTCTGTGGAAAGGGCTTAGGCCTTTTGCAATTGCCGAGCTCTGCCACCTTAACACGCCGTGCTCTTCGGCGGGCGGGGCATGCCCTCTTGCCTACTTTAGTTGTCTTCATTAGGTGGGGGTAAGGCGTGCCTCGGGCAGGGGCCTTATCTTCTCGGTCCTTTCGTACTAGAAAAGATCATGTCATAGATAGAAACTGACCTGGATTACTCCGGTCTGAACTCAGATCACGTAGGACTTTAATCGTTGAACAAACGAACCCTTAATAGCGGCTGCACCATTAGGATGTCCTGATCCAACATCGAGGTCGTAAACCCCCTTGTCGATATGGGCTCTAAAAGGGGATTGCGCTGTTATCCCTAGAGTAACTCGGTTCGTTGATCGGCATTGCCGGATCTTATTGGTCAGAAATTCTGTTAACTAGAGCGGCAGCTCTTAGTTGTAGGAGGGGGAGCTCCCATTCCACGTGGGGGTTTTTTGTTTCCCCGCGGTCGCCCCAACCAAAGACATTAGGACAGGACTCATTTGGTTTTGTCCCTTATCAGGGAGGGTTTAACATGATCTGTCTTGTATCTAAAGCTTCATAGGGTCTTCTCGTCTTATGTTATTATCCCCGCTTCTGCACGGGGAGATCAATTTCATTGACTTGAAAAAGGAGACAGTTAAGCCCTCGTTATGCCATTCATACAGGTCTCCATTTAAAAGACAAGTGATTGCGCTACCTTCGCACGGTCAAAATACCGCGGCCGTTAAACTTATAGTCACAGGGCAGGCGGGACCTCTTATTTCTAAGTTTTACAAGAGGCGATGTTTTTGGTAAACAGGCGAGGCTTGATGTGTTTGCCGAGTTCCTTCTCTTTCTTTTAGTCTTTCCTTAGGGGCACGCCTGTGTGGGGTTAACGGTAAATTAATTGAATGTTCTTCTGGTTTTTTAGTCTGTTATTCAGTGCCCTCTGGGGTTGGGGCCGTTAAGGTTCGGAGGGGTGTCCGTTCCGATGTACACACGTGCAAGGAGAGAGTCTGAGGCTCTCTTATTACTCATATTAGCAGGGTCGCTCCCATGTCTGCATGGGACGGCCTGGTAAAATTAGGGGGGTGAGATTTGATGATCCGTATAAAGGGGGTAGAAGTATATCTGAGCTTTAACGCTTTCTGAGGGGATGGCTGCTTTTAGGCCCACCAAAATATTTTACCTTCTATAATTATGATCTTTACCCTCCTGGAAAAGTTGTATCTTGGTTCAAAGGGGCTGTACCCCCTTTGACTAACTCTCTCGACTTCTTAAGATATCAGAAGGGGTAAAACTTAAATGAGCGAAGAATTCGGGAGGCTGAACTTCTATCCAATTTCCAGGCAACCAGCTATAACTAAGTTCGGTAGGTCTGTCACCTCTACTCAAAGCTCTTCCCACTCTTTTGCCACAGAGACGGGTTTGCCCTATTAATAGGCTGTCTTGGAGTAGCTCACTTAGTTTCGGGTTGTCAAACTAAAGCACGCTTTGCTTGGGTTACACTGGCTAAATCATGATGCAAAAGGTACGAGGATGAATCTCTGCTTTTTTAGGCTTCACTGGGTTGTTTCACTTCTCTTTCAGCGTTCCCTTGCGGTACTTTCTCTATCGCTCCACAGGCCCTTTTCTGTCGCACATACTTAGGGGGAAAAATGGTTTGTTTAATACAGCAATAGTGTATTAGGGGGTATTAATGTTGGTTTGTTGGTTCTGGTTTTAGGGGGCTAGCTGTTGGGCGTCAGGGCGCTCCGATTTGCACGGGGGACTTCTCAGTGTAAGGGAGATGCTTTTCTGTCTTAGCTACGCTCTGATTTTTCCAAGTGCACCTTCCGGTACACTTACCATGTTACGACTTGCCTCCCCTTCGCGATTGTAAGGTTTTAGTTACTGGAGTTTATAGGCTCGGGGAGAGTGACGGGCGGTGTGTGCGCGCTTCAGGGCCAATTTCAGCGGAACGCTCTATTTCCTGCTTACTGCTAAATCCTCCTTCAGATGTGCGTTTCAGCATATCATTCGTATTTCCTGGGGCAGGAAATGTAGCCCATTTCTTCCCTCCCCATACGCTACACCTCGACCTGACGTTTTAGGTTGTACCAATTTTGCTTACTATTAAACCTTCACAGGGTAAGCTGACGACGGCGGTATATAGGCGGGGAAGACAAGGGAAGGTGAGGTTGAACGGGGGTTATCGGTTCTAGAACAGGCTCCTCTAGGTGGGTCTAAAGCACCGCCAAGTCCTTTGGGTTTCAAGCTGATGCTCGTAGTACCCAGGCGGGCAGTGGATGTAACATACTACCAATGTTTACGGCTAGGCATAGTGGGGTATCTAATCCCAGTTTGTATCTTAGCTTTCGTGGGTTCGGGGCTGTAAAGCCACTTTCGTGGTTGAACTTCTTACCTTCGGGTGCGTATAACAGCTCTGAAGGGGTTCGGCTTTAGTTCTATAAAAATCTTAACCACGCTTTACGCCGGTAATTATCAACTTGGGCCTCTCGTATAACCGCGGTGGCTGGCACGAGTTTTACCGGCCCTCTTAGCTTTAACTAAGTCAAGTTTTCACTTATGGCTTAATGTTTATCACTGCTGAGTTCCCTTGGGGGTGTGGCTAAGCAAGGTGTCGTGGGCTAGTAGTGGTGTGCCTGATACCAGCTCCTTGTTCCCGGGCGGGGAACTGTAGGGCATTCTCACGGGGGTGCGGATACTTGCATGTGTAAGTTTAGCTAGAGTTGATAGTAAAGTCAGGACCAAGCCTTTGTGCTTGCGGAGCTTTCTAGGGCTCATCTTAACATCTTCAGTGTTATGCTTTAATTAAGCTACGCTAGC